GCTAACTTGAGAAAAGCTGAAGGCAAGAGACAAACAATTGAGGCAAATTTAGCTCTCAGACGAGCTCGGACACGAGTCGAGGCTGTCAATACGATTTGATTTTGTAACTAGCTGACGTGTCCAAATAAAAAATCTGATATAACAAAAAAAATAGGATCGAAAAGCTAGAAAACCAATAAAAGAAAAAAAAAATAAAAAGAAACTGGTTACAAAAACTTATTAGACACCACAGTCAATGGTGTCTAATAAGTTCTACCTACTATTGGATTTGAACCAATGACTCCTGCCGTATGAAAGCAATACTCTAACCACTGAGTTAAGTAGGTCATTTATCATCGTAAAGAGAAGGAAAAGGGATACCGATCGCCTCGATAGGATTATAAATCCAATATTATTTCTAAGCAATACCAATAAACAATGAGATCAAAGAGAAATAATGTTAGATCATGTAATATTCATCTTGACAAGAAATTATCTACATGATAAGATAAAATATGTATGACAAACCCAAGGGCTATAGCTCAGTTAGGTAGAGCACCTCGTTTACACGCGCGCCAATGTTTTTCAGAGGAGTCCATCATGCAATCAAATGAATTGATTGATCTTATTAAGAAATTTATGTCTTACTCCATGACTTTTAGGGAACAAAAAAGGAGAACAATAGCCTGACAAAGGATTCGGTCCTATTCTATTAAGGTACCCCTTTAGCTTTAGGTAGGGGATGAATAGAACCCATCATTGATTTGAGATATTGATAGGGTGAATACCCAGTCTACTCAATGCTAGGCATAATGAGTATAAGGAACTCAAAAATTTTCTTTTCGTCCTATGAACCTTAAGGTGTATGAAGTTTCATGTTTGATTTTTTAATCAGGATGTTAGAGACTCTATTTAACTTAGGTTGATCTAGACCAAAAGCAAACCTACGTCAAGAGAACCCTTCTTTGAAACACTTTGGTAGTTCTTCTGTATTGTCTTAGAATTCAAATAATGAATCAGAGTACTTGGAACCATTTCTTATTTTTTTTAAGAAAAAAATATGGTAGACTAACTGATCCTTCTATCAGTTAATGAAAGAGCCCAATGCAAAAAAAATGCATGTTGGGTCTTTGAAAGAGTTCGAATCATTTTGATAATAATAAGTTCGATTTCTTTTACCGAGAAGGTCTACGGTTCGAGTCCGTATAGCCCTAACTAAACTAAGAAATTGATTCTAATCTAATAAATGACATTCAAATCCAAATAATTGGATAATTTTTTTCCTCATTATTGTATTCTTTATTGTTTGTAACTGGTTCCTTTCAATTGCTTGGTTCATCAAAAAGATTCCCATACCCTAAGTCCTAGCGATCGGATCGTTCAGAACAAAATGTAAAACCTTATTTCAATGGATCCAATCACTATCTATCTATCGATATATCTAAATAGCTACTTCTAATTTCGGATAAACTATTTTTCTTCATTAATTTTCGTAGTCGTAGGTGGATTTTTTTATATGAATTTTGCTTCCTACAATCAAAGAGTTAATAATACTTCTTTTTTTTGTATCCCCACTCAATCTTGATGAATTTATGGAGTAAAAATTCTGACACGAACCTGTTTAAAGATAAAAACTTAAATCTAATTCAATTCAACCCAAATTGAATCTATCTAATACTAAGTAAGATGGGTATGGTAAAGTCTTACGGGATTTGTTGATACGTCATAATTTGAAAAACGAAGATATTTTTAGAATTTATAAATCAAAAATAAAACATAAAGAAAATTTCATAAACAGAAATAAAAAAATATTATTTAGTTAATATTAAAATATTAGAATTAGAAACATTAAGTAATCATTAAGTAATATCATTAAGTAATTAAGTGTACTGAAAATTACAATCAATAAATCTTAAAGTGAGACGTCTACCACAGAAAACAAACGAAAATAAATGATTCGATTAAACTGAATTTTTATTTTGACTAAGGAGGTCTATATGCCTTGCCAATCCACTCTGATTCGAATTGACTAATCGGGTATACTTTCCACATTCATAGGAGTTCGTCTATGTTTTTGCTTTACGAATATGATATTTTCTGGGTATTTTTAATAATATCAAGTGCTATTCCTATTTTGGCATTTCTAATTTCCGGAGTTTTATCTCCAATTAGGAAAGGTCCAGAGAAACTTTCTAGTTATGAATCGGGTATAGAACCGATGGGTGATGCTTGGTTACAATTTCGAATCCGTTATTATATGTTTGCTCTAGTTTTTGTTGTTTTTGATGTTGAAACAGTTTTTCTGTATCCGTGGGCAATGAGTTTCGATGTATTGGGGGTATCCGTTTTTATAGAAGCTTTCATTTTCGTGCTTATCCTAATTCTTGGTTTAGTTTATGCATGGCGAAAAGGAGCATTGGAATGGTCTTAGTTCCTGAATACTTGGACAATAACAATAAAAAAAAAAAAATAAAAAAAAAACATTGAAACAATTATGAATTCCATTAAGTTTCCTGTACTT